CCTAGGAACAAGAAGATTTAATCGGAAATATCGACAGATTCTTCCGGAGTTCAAACCAAAGAAAGATAGAAAATGAAATAAAAGAAGATAATTTCATCTCTATTTTTATATCGAATTTGAATATCAGAATAGTAGATAGAGTCATGATTCAATGGGTTAGGTCCACTTACTTTTTATTTTGTTGATTGATAATCTTTCCAATGAATTTTGATTGGAATAACAGAAAAATAGGAATGCAATTAAATGAGATGACTTATCATTATAAAAAAATAAAAAAAATGTTTACTTTTCTAACTAGAATTACTATATTCTAATTCATTAGAATTATTCTATTATCATTTTTTTATCATTTTTTAGAATTCAAAATGAAATAATTCCATTTTCCTTTTCGAATGAAAAAATTCCTTACTTTTTTATTTTGATTATTTTTATTACAAATATCAACAATATCGCTATTCTCCCCTCAAATATGAATACTACCGTTGGTTTTTTATGCAAAAAAGTAAAAAGCCCCTTATCGGATTTGAACCGATGACTTACGCCTTACCATGGCGTTACTCTACCACTGAGTTAAAAGGGCCCCTTTGATTCAATTCCTGAATAAGTAACTAGACACTATGAGTCTAGTACATATATTTAGTATTGCATATGCTCCTATTTATATGTTTCTATGTATACTTTACTATATTCTATTCTATACTATATTCTAATTCTATTGAATTCTATAGAATAGAATTTAAAATAGAATATATGTACATAGTTTCTAGTGGCTTATTACGGAACAATAAATGGAATTTACATAGAGAAAAGGTAAAATAGTTTTGGTTCATTGATATTGAATTTGATAAATATCAATGCAATGAATTATTTGAAAACCGATCCTAATGGGATTCGATTGCTCCATGTATCCGCCAATTCAATAATTCAATAATTCAATATAGAATATATCCAAGAAATTTCCTCGAATCATTGATAAATGGATTCCATTTGTCCCTCAACCAAATTCTTATTGAAAAACCATTTTCAATAACTTGTTGATCCTTATCCCTCTTCCCAGATTTCCAGATTGATTATGGTTTTTTAATTTCCTGATTCCATTTGTCCCTCAACCAAATTCTTATTGAAAAACCATTTTCAATAACTTGTTGATCCTTATCCCTCTTCCCAGATTTCCAGATTGATTATGGTTTTTTAATTTCCTTTTTCTTTCCCGGCTTAGTGTGAGATATAAATATCCCCATCGAATCTTAACAATGAATGAATCAATGAATGTGAAAAAAAAATGAAGTTGAAACCCCTCGCCTTTTCCGGTAAACCAATCATTCTCCAAAAGGGTCCTATCCTTCGTATTTTTGATTTTTCTATTTTTTTTTTTTAGAATTCTAGAGTGGCCATTGGAATGAACAATTTCGAAATCGAAATGAAGAATCAAAAAATTCTTATGGACTTATGACAGACGGAAAAATCCTTCTGATCGAGTCATATTATTCAATTATATTGACAATTTCAAAAAACTGTTCATACTATGAACATAATAGAATGGCGGTCGGGCAAGTATGCCCCCATCGTCTAGTGGTTTAGGACATCTCTCTTTCAAGGAGGCAGCGGGGATTCGACTTCCCCTGGGGGTAGGGTACTACTAAAGGAAGTTGATCCTGGGATTTTGAATAAAGACTGAGATTTACTCTTCCTGGGTCGATGCCCGAGCGGTTAATGGGGACGGACTGTAAATTCGTTGGCAATATGTCTACGCTGGTTCAAATCCAGCTCGGCCCAACCCAATAATTCGCCGATCCACCATGAAATGATATAACCATTTGTTGTTCTACGGAAATACCCGATGCGCCGTGATATGGAAGAATAAAAAATAGATACATACCTACCTTACCTGCCTTTCTTCTTTGATTATGTATTTTTCCAAAAATTCAGATCTTGCTAATGATTTCCATTCATATCAGGATCTGTAAGTATAAAGTATAAGGAAAGAAAAGAAAGGGGGTAAAGTAAATAAAAAAACTCTTTTTTCTTTGATTCATTGAAAGATGGATTTTCAATCGATTTGGCAATAACGAAAAGATTACTAGTAATCTGTGTCGATCTCACTAAAGTGCATATCCATGTAGATATCAATATATCAGTTCCGCCTCTGTCAATTACAACACAACGATTCTAATCGAAAATCGAAATGAAGAGGTTTGAATGAAATGGTAAGAATATGTACGCTTTACACTTTTATTCCCTGGGATTGTAGTTCAATTGGTCAGAGCACCGCCCTGTCAAGGCGGAAGCTGCGGGTTCGAGCCCCGTCAGTCCCGATGGATACAAATCCAATAAAAAAATATATCAATTTATCTCTCCATTTTCTGTGAAAGGGAATAGAACAGAATTTTTTTCCTAACTGGGACCCCCCCTTTTTTTTTTCTTTTTCATTTCACATTTATCATCAAACCAATATGGTAATTTCCATTTCGTCAACTAATATTGATTGGTGGGAAAGAAACATATGTGGATTAGTATAAATATTAGTAGCGTCCTATTCAGGATTCCAAGAAAAAGAGAATTTTCACAATACAAAAGAAATGGAACATAGTTGATTCGAATACTTTACGGTTCAAAGTATATCCCTTATCTTGCCCCGATTTTGTGTAACTCATTTTCATTACTAATTATTTGAATTTGAAACAATCTATCTCATTTCAATTTCACATTGAACTTTTGATACACGTGTCCTATTCTATTCCTAATGCAAGTAAAAGAATATTAAAAAAATAGAAATCAAACAATAATTTCCTCTCGATAAGAGAGGGAATGAATAATCTTTTTTTTTAGTTTTTTAGTTTAAGGGAAGAGTCCCGCTGAAGAAAGAACAAACAAACTCTTAAATAAATAAAAAGAAATCTTAAATAAATAAATAAATAAATAAAGTAAAGGAATTCTTGATTGGATCAATAATCCAATTTGGAATTCGGTATGGATAAAAGATCTTCCTATGTTATACTATTCAATTCTCGACGATGAATCGAGTTGATAGCTCAGATATTGTTATTCATGATATTGATTCGATATCATCGAGATGTCATTTTTATTATCCCATTGAATTTACCGACGAAAGGAAAGATTTATCATCTCTATGGGATTAAATCCCGAGTTATTGCGAATTAAAGAGAAAAGAAACGATGAGATTATGGAAGTCAATATTCTAGCGTTTATTGCTACTGCACTGTTCATTCTAGTTCCTACTGCCTTTTTACTTATAATTTACGTAAAAACAGTAAGTCAAAGTGATTAATTTAACTTAAACTTGACTTCTTAGTTCTTATCAATGCAATCAAGAAAAAATGCAAAAGGATTTCCATTTCGTGTCTTAGTCTTGAAATGATCGGACTAGAATCAGCAGATTTCTATGAAATCGGATAATTTAGTTTGGTAGAAAGAAATAGCTTTTTATTTCTTATTACCAAACTATCTATTATTGTTATTGTAGTATATATTATTGTAGTATATAAAAATAAAAAGAGAGGTTTAATATGGATCAATCTACAATATGTATCTTCCTATTCATATATCTATCAATCACAGATATGTAATGTACATAGCACCCATTTGATTTGTATTGGTTCCAATCAATCCTCAATCTGAAATAAAAAAAGAAGGACATCTCTTATTTTCCGAGATTCCAATTGATATAGATTTTTGATTATTTTCAAGACCAATCTCGATATCATATTAAAAAAAAATCAAGTAATCTTTTTAGTATTACGAAGAAATAGTTGATTAAATAGTTGACAGATGATCCCCCGGTTCTATGGGAAACTTTTTCCTATTTCTAAAAGATTAGTAAAACCCAATCGATTTTGAATGTTTGAACCATAATAGGAAATGAGTTCAATAAAGCATAAACTCCATTTCGAAACTAATAAACCAAATAAAAAAAATAAACATAAGTGGTAAGCATAAGCACGTAATAATGTGATTCGCCTAAGGCAACGGCAATATCTTATTATGTAAGTAGTATCTCGTTAGACTTAGACAACCACTATGTCTATCTTGTTTCCCATAGAAAGTATGTATTCCTTAATATAATAACTAATAACATAACTCTTTTGAAAAAAAAAAGGAGGGAGGGAAAAGGTTCCGCGGTTCCTCATTGTCTATATATAGATATATAGATAGGGTCATTTCATCGAACTAGAAATTTTAGGAAGAATTCGGTTGGAATCCATTTCTTTTTATTTTCAAATATGAATAGGGGAATAATTGAAATATTTTTTTGATTGAAAGAGATACTACTTACTATTTATCTATATACATATATTCGAATACAGTATTCCAACAGTATTCCAATAGAATATAATTCCGAAATGCAGGTATTTTTTTTTTCTTAATTCAATTTCAGTTAATTAATGAATTAAAAAAATTTCAGAACCGTCTATAAAATAATTGATACAGTTTGAGTTTGCTCCCTCAACTAAATTAGTAATATTTTTAAAGTCCACTTCTTCCCCATACTACCAGGGAAAGGGAAAATGTAAAGACTACCATTAAAGCAGCCCAAGCGAGACTTACTATATCCATGTGAATTATGCCCCTATCTCTATCAATATCAATATGAAGGAATTATTTCATTATTGTTCACTAATACTTAATATAATAAATAATAGTCAAATCGCTGGCGCAGAGTCAAAAAAGTAATTCTGTTCTAACACCATTGACGAAAGAATCCAAAAAATCCAACTGTAACATCTACCAAGTTCTTATATGATCTCTAGTAGAATCGGAAAACATTGAGCACAAACAAAAATATCCGGAGACACTCTTGCAGGTATTAGGGAAATGAATATTCATAACAGGTAGGAATAAAAAAAAAGACCTATATTTTTAGTTGCCCTACATTTCATTAAGTAAAACAAGAATGATCGCTATCTATCGCATACTTATATTTCCGATTTGATAGAATCCTTACCGTACCGTCGACCTATTTTCTCTGTAAAACAATCGGA